ACATTGCTATCACAAGAGTTGAAAAACCTTATGGACAACCTAAAATTCTGGCAGAATACATAGCTTTACAGTTAAAAAATAGAGTTTCGTTTCGAAAAGCAATGAAAAAAGCTATTGAATTAACTGAGCAAACAGATACAAAAGGAATTCAAATACAAATTGCAGGGCGTATCGACGGAAAAGAAATTGCACGTGTCGAATGGATCAGAGAAGGTAGGGTTCCCCTACAAACCATTCGCGCTAAAATTGATCATTGTTCCTATACAGTTCGAACTATCTATGGAGTATTAGGCATCAAAATTTGGATATTTGTAGACGGGAAATAATGGACCTTTATTTGTCTTACCATTCTATCCAGTGATAGAACAAAAAATGAAAAACTGTTTTATTTTCCTCCTGTTTGTTGAATCAAATATGAGCTTAATTCTTTTAATTCTATAGGGATGAATAAAAATTGGATTTACATTTTTGGTAGAATTGCTATGCTTAGTGTGTGACTCGTTGTCTTGGTTTTTCTTTAGAGTCAGGAAAAAATAGACTAAGTATGATTATGAACTAGTAACTATAGAAACTAATAACCAACTTATGGCTTCGTATTGTCGAGATCCAAAAAACAGTCACTATATGGGATATCGATCATATAGTTGTAGCAACTGCAAATTTTTCCAAGAAAAGAAATTGGATTCCGGGTTGTGAATAATAAGGAGATGTAGATAAATTAAATGGAAGGACGATAGATAGAAAGAAAAGAATATCAACGATATATGATTCCAATATGTATGGTTTATGAATCATTTTATAAAAGGCAGTGTGATAAAGCATCAATACTAAAAAAGTAAAGAGCCCCAAGTTAATGGAAACTGAGGAGATTAACTTTGAAACACATTTTGTTGGGAGCTCCATTGTCGAGTTCAGGCCTAATCATTGACGGAGAAGCTATGGGAACGACGGAACCCGTGATTGCATAGGATTCTATTGAAAACGAATCCTAATGATTCATTGGGTGGGATGGCGGAACGGACCAGGAACAAATTAATTAAATTTTTCTGAAACAGTCATAGGTTGACCCTACAAATGAAGCAGAAAAGAGTCAATATTCGCCCGCGAAACATTTATTTTTGGATTAAAAAATTTTTAAAATGAAAATCTAAAAAGTTAAAAAAAGAATTCGTTATGTTATGTTATAACTTTTTAGATTTTCATTTTAAATTAAATAAAAAAAAACATTAACTAAATTGACTAAATTAATTAACTTAATTTTTATTATATTTATTATTAATATGAATAATTTATAATAAAATAAAATATGTAATAAAATAAAAGTAATAAAATAAAAAAAATATGAATAATTTATAATAATTTAAAATGAAAATTAAATTTTTTTTATTTACTTATTCTTATTTCTTTTCTTATTTTTTTATTATTTAATTTATTGATTTTATCATTATTTTCATTTTTTTATTTTATATTTTATATTTTATATATATTTATATATATATTATTATTTATATATATATTATTTTATTTATATATATATTATTATTCTAAATTATTATTATATAATTATTATATATTATATAATTATTATATATATAATTATATATATAAATAGAATTATTATTTATAATTATTATTTATAATTATTATTATTCATATATACTTTATTCATATATACTAAATAAAAAATATTAATATAAATATTAATTAAATTTAAATATTAATATTAAATATTAATAATTAATAATAAAATATATTAATAATAAAAATAAAATATAAAAATATATTAATAATAAAATATTAAATAAAATTAAATAAAATAGAATTTTTTAATTACTTAATTATTTATTAAATTTTATTTATTAAATTAACTTAACAAAATTAAATTAACTTAACAAAATAAATATAAAAATATATAAATTATAAATAAATATAAAATAAATAAATAGAAATTATAAATAAAAAAAAATATAAATAATATAATAAAATAATATAAATATTAAAACTTATTAGGTAAAGGTAAATATTTTAAGTAAAGGTAAATATATCTTGCATGCAGTTTTCCTATGTAATATAAATCCCATTATATTATTTAGTGTATTATTAATAAAATACATGTGTATCCGTATGTAATATTATTGAATCCTTTATTTATATTGAATTGTTTCTTCTTTCGCGAGGAGCCGGATGAGAAGAAACTCTCATGTCCGGTTCTGCAGTAGAGATGGAAGAGGGAAACAACCATCAACTATAACCCCAAAAGAACCAGATTCCGTAAGCAACATAGAGGAAGAATGAAAGGAATATCTTATAGAGGCAATCATATTTGTTTTGGAAGATATGCTCTTCAGGCGCTTGAACCCGCTTGGATCACAGCTAGACAAATAGAAGCGGGGCGAAGAGCAATGACCCGATATGCACGTCGTGGTGGAAAAATATGGGTACGTCTATTTCCCGACAAACCTGTTACAGTAAGACCTACTGAAACACGTATGGGTTCGGGGAAGGGGTCTCCCGAATATTGGGTATCTGTTGTTAAACCGGGTCGAATACTTTATGAAATGGGCGGAGTATCCGAAACTGTGGCCAGAGCAGCCATTTCAATAGCTGCGTGCAAAATGCCTATACGAACTCAATTTATTATTGCGGGATAGAGATGTAGAACAAAAGAAAAGGGCATTAGGAATGAATGAAAAATACAATTGCAGGTTTCTTTTTTTTGCCAGATAATATTTCTTTTCTTTCTTCATCCTTTGCATTGAAAGAGCAGATAAAAAATGATATGATTCAACCTCAGACCCTTTTAAATGTAGCGGATAATAGCGGGGCTCGAGAATTGATGTGTATTCGAATTTTAGGAACTAGTAATCGCCGATATGCTCATATTGGTGACGTTATTGTTGCTGTAATCAAAGAAGCAGTGCCCAATATGCCACTCGAAAGATCAGAAGTAATTAGAGCTGTAATTGTACGTACGTGTAAAGAACTCAAACGTGAAAACGGTATGAGAATACGATATGATGACAATGCAGCAGTTGTCATTGATCAAGAAGGAAATCCAAAAGGGACTCGAGTTTTTGGTGCAATCGCCAGGGAATTGAGAGAATTCAATTTCACTAAAATCGTCTCATTAGCTCCTGAAGTATTATAAATATTAGTAGATGAAATTATGATATAGTAGAATATCTGAAATAGATAAATTAGTAGATTATGTCTCAAGCATATACTTTTTTTATGAATTCATAAAAAAAAAATAAACACGTTGATTATATCAAAATTAGGGGGCAACTATAATTATAGTTCATCATGGGTAGGGACACTATTGCCGAAATAATAACTTCTATAAGAAATGCTGACATGAAAAAAAAAGGAACGGTTCGAATAGCATCTACTAATATCACCGAAAGCATTGTTAAAATACTTCTGCGAGAAGGTTTTATTGAAAATGTTAGAAAACATCGAGAAAATAAGAAAAATTTCTTGGTTTCAACCCTGCGACATAAAAGAACTAGGGAAAAAATATATAAAACTATTTTAAAGCGTATCAGCCGACCTGGTCTACGAATCTATTCCAACTACCAACGAATTCCTAGGATTTTAGGCGGAATGGGGATTGCTATTCTTTCTACTTCTCGAGGTATAATGACAGATCGAGAAGCTCGCCAAGAAGGAATTGGGGGAGAATTTTTGTGTTATATATGGTGATCCTTTTCCTACGGCATCCTAATTTGATCTCTAACTTCTCAGTTGTGAAAAAAATGAAAAGAAAAAGAGAGGAAAAGTGAGTTATATGACTGCTCCCCCATTAATTGATACTTCAAGAAAAGGTTACCCGGAATAAATAAAAGAAAAAAAAAATGGATTTATGAGGGTTTAATTACTGAATCACTTCTCGATGGTATGTTCCGGGTCCCCTTAGACAATGAAAATCTAATTCTAGGTTATGTTTCTAGGAGGATCTAACGCGGTTTTATCCGGATACTACCAGGAGATAGAGTCAAAATCGAAGTAAGTAGTTATGATTCAACCAGCAGGGGACATCTAATTTATAGACTTCGCAACGAAGTTTTGAACGATTAGGGGATTTTTTTCATTTCATTCGTAAGTGGGATACAATTCGAGGTTCAAAAATTAAGGAAACTTTTTTTATTTCAAAGAATAGATTCAAAATCAAGGTAGGGAATCGTAAATATGAAAATAAGGGCTTCTGTTCGTAAAATTTGTGAAAAATGTCGACTGATCCGTAGACGCGGACGAATTATAGTGATTTGCTCTAATCCAAGACATAAACAGAGACAAGGATAATCTTTTGAGTTTTCTAAAGAAAGGATCAATGTAAAAATAAAGAATCTGTTTTAACATGAAATGGATATCTCCGTATATTTCTGACTCATATTTATGAGATGATAAAATATGACAAAACCTATACCAAGAATTAGTTCACGTAGAAATGGACGTATTGGTTCGCGTAAGAATGGACGTAGAATACCAAAAGGAATTATTCATGTTCAAGCGAGTTTCAACAATACCATTGTAACTGTTACAGATGTACGAGGGCGGGTGGTTTCTTGGTCCTCCGCGGGTACTTCTGGATTCAAAGGCGCAAAAAGAGGAACACCTTTTGCTGCTCAAGCCGCAGCAGCAAATGCTATTCGTACAGTAGTCGATCAAGGTATGCAACGCGCAGAAGTCATGATAAAAGGTCCTGGTCCCGGACGAGATGCAGCATTACGAGCTATTCGTCGAAGTGGTATACTATTAAGTTTCGTACGCGATGTAACTCCTATGCCACATAATGGATGTAGACCCCCTAAAAAAAGACGTGTATAGAAATAAGAATTGAACAGATTTCAAGAGAAATAAATGATTCAATAATCTAATCAAATAACAATAATATATTATTATGGTTCGAGAGGAAATGGCAGGATCCACTCGAACACTACAGTGGAAGTGTGTTGAATCAAGAATAGACAGTAAGCGTCTTTATTATGGGCGTTTCGTTCTGTCCCCGCTTATGAAAGGTCAAGCCGATACCATAGGTATTGCTATGCGACGGATTTTACTTGAAGAAATAGAAGGAACATGTATAACACGTGCAAAATCTGAAAAAGTACCACATGAATATTCTACGATAGTGGGTATTGAAGAATCGGTACATGAAATTTTAATGAATTTGAAAGAAATTGTATTAAGAAGTAATCTATATGGCACTCGAGACGCATCCATTTGCGTCAAAGGCCCCAGATACATAACAGCTCAAGATATTATCCTACCGCCGTCTGTGGAGATAGTTGACACTACACAGCATATAGCTACCCTGACAGAGCCTCTTGATTTGTGTATTGGATTACAAATCCAAAGAGATCGCGGATATCGTATGAGACCCACAAATAACTCTCAAGATGGAAGTTATCCTATAGATGCTGTATCCATGCCTGTTCGAAATGCGAATCATAGTATTTATTCTTATGGGAATGAAAATGAAAAACAAGAGATCCTTTTTCTAGAAATATGGACAAATGGAAGTTTAACTCCTAAAGAAGCACTTCACGAAGCTTCTCGTAATTTGATTGATTTTTTTATTCCTTTTCTACATGCAGAGGAAAAGGACACTAATTTCAATTTCGAAGAAAATAAAAGCAGATTTACTTTACCCCCTTTTACCTTTCATGATAGATTAGCTAATCTAAAGAAAAACAAAAAAGAAATTGCATTGAAATGTATTTTTATTGACCAATCAGAATTGCCCTCCAGGACCTATAATTGTCTCAAAAGGTCCAATATACATACATTATTGGACCTTTTGAGTAACAGTCAAGAAGATCTTATGAAAATTGAATATCTTCGGATAGAAGATGTAAAACAGATAGTGGACATTCTACAGAAGCATTTCACAATTAATTTACCTAAGACTAGGTTTTCTTTTTAAATCTATCACAATTACTTCATCTTTTTCTTTTTTTTTTTCTCTATAAAAAAAGTTGATTTATATATTCTATTTATTTATATATTCTATTTTTATTTTATATATTCTAATAAAATATTTTAATAAAAAAAAAAAATAGAATAAAAATAGAATTAGAATATATATTAATATAATATAAAAAAAATTATCGTTATATAATTATAAGATAAGTTATATAATTATATAAAATATATAATATATAAAAAAAGAAGAAATTTTTGAATCTTAAGCACAATCCGTATTGAGATGGATTCAAAATAATGTATCTAGGGAAGATTCAGTTTGAATCGACTATTCCCTAGATACCTACGCGCAGTATTTCACGGTTGAATCAATTTAAAAAAGACCTAAAGTAAGGGATTTATCAATAGGTAATGTTGCTCCAATACCTAACCAAAGAGCTACTGCGGTACCGATCAAAAAGACTGTTGTAGCTACTGGACGACGAAATGGATTTTGGAATTTATTGACATTCTCCAAAAAGGGTACTGTTAATAATCCCGCTGGTACTGAAACCATTAAAAGAACACCCAGCAACTTATTTGGTACTGTGCGAAGTATTTGAAATACGGGAAAGAAGTACCATTCGGGTAATATTTCCAAAGGAGTTGCAAATGGATCTGCCGGTTCACCAATCATTGAGGGTTCTAGGACCGCTAAGCCTACGTTACATGCTATAGTACCCAAAATAACTACTGGAAAAATATATAAAAGATCATTGGGCCATGCGGGTTCTCCGTAATAATTATGTCCCATCCCTTTAGCCAATTTAGCTCTTAATACAGGATCATTCAAGTCAGGTTTCTTTGTTATTGGGATAGGTGAATTCTTATGGATCCACCCCCCGAAGGAACCGGACATGAGAATTTTTCATCATCCGGCTCGAGCAAGAATCAAATAAAAGGAATGACAGAAGTAGATCTATATCAAATCTATTCTATATTTCATCCATATATACACATATATAGTGACTCCATGTAAGAAAATTTTTATTGAACTCCATTTTCCGGAGTTGCAACTATTCATTGGCAAGAATTAAATTCTTACAGGTAAATGCTCAATATCCAAGTAGGCTTAAAATTTTGATCATGATCAAGTGCTTTTTGGATTATCTCATATCTTGTGATTGGTATTTTTTCTCACAATATCGTGAGTCTTCTTATAAATACAAAGAATTTACTTGTTACTAATGCAGTTTAACCTCTGTTTTTCCTTAGATCCCTTATTTCACTCCGATAGTATCGCGGATCTGGATGGATGCAAAGGAAATGGATGCATTTCCATACTATAAACTATAAATAAGTAAGTAGAATAGATAGAACATAATCCAGATTATGCCACATCATCTATTTTACGGGATCTTACGGAGCCTGTCCATGCATGACATGGATTCGGGTATGATCATGGAAAATATTCTCCTCAAGCGAACCAGCCTATCTTCCGCTACAGAGGGGGACTCGCGCGGTGATTGGATGCAGAGACACATTTGGTTGTGAATTCCAATGTGGCGGATAAAATCATATATCCGCATGGCCCAATCAATAGTTCAAGTCACACACTCCCATAATCCATCTTCTCTTCGGAGGATCCACTTCAACTATTCATATCAAAGTATCAAATAAAGAATACTTCGGAGTTGAAGAGAAATATCCAAATAACATGTCTTATTTTTTTTTTCAATAATCCATATTTGTAGCAATGAGATACTATTGTTCCTTTCCAAAATAATATATGATCGATTACAAATATCTATGATCCGTCTTTTTTAGTTTATAAAGGACCTGAAATACCTTGCTTACGTATCATTGAGAAGTGCATTAACATAAATACGGCAGTTAGAAGAGGCAATACAAAAGTGTGTAAACTATAAAAACGGGTCAAAGTGGATTGACTCACACTAGCACTTCCGCGTAATAACTCTACCAAAGGCGATCCTATTACAGGAATAGCTTCAGGTACGCCTGTCACAATTTTGACTGCCCAATAACCAATTTGGTCCCAAGGTAAGGAATAACCAGTTACACCGAAAGATGCAGTCAATACAGCAAGAACTACACCCGTAACCCAAGTTAATTCGCGAGGTTTTTTAAATCCGCCTGTGAGATACACACGAAATACGTGCAAAATCATCATTAGAACCATCATACTTGCTGACCATCGATGAACTGATCGGATTAACCAACCAAAGTTGGCCTCAGTCATTATGTATTGAACAGAGGAAAAGGCCTCTGTAACAGTTGGTCGATAGTAAAAAGTCATAGCAAAACCCGTAGCTACTTGTACTAAAAAACAAGTAAGTGTAATCCCCCCTAAACAATAAAATATGTTGACGTGAGGAGGAACATATTTACTAGTTATATCATCTGCAATCGCCTGAATCTCGAGACGCTCTTCGAACCAGTCATATACTTTATTGAGATAGGTAAACCAAGGTAACCCCCCCCGAGAACCGTATATGAGAATTTCATCTCGTACGGCTCAAGCAAAAACATACAAATACTGTTTCAACGGATATGTAATAGAAAATTTGAACTTTTTAGCCACTTGATTCAATCTACCCCGAAGATCCGAAGAAATACAAATCCGAAATCTGTTCTTTGTGATGATAATGCTAAAAAATATCAAGTTAGCTCATCCATCTTTTATATATATATATTGATTATTACAGGCCTCTTGAATCTTCTCTTCCCCTATTTAGTATTTTTTTTGAGTTTTTTTTCGTAATGAAAATTGACTATTCTTTTACTTTTGATAGGAATTCTCTTGTTGCGACCCTATGAATCACTTGAAACCTCAGATTCATACTAGAACCACGATGATTCATCAAAAAGTCCCCAAACAAAACTCAAAGGTTCTCTGAGTAAGAACCATTTGATCATCACTTATTTAATGAATAGATGTAATGACTCAAAAAAATCCAGAGAAATAGTTGGACTTCCGTCAAAGTACATAGTTCTGAAAGAATAAAAATTGTTTGACTTAGGAAATACCCTTTTTCGTTTTTTTTTTGAGTCCGGTTACGAGGTTTGAATAATAGGTATGAATCATAGTCCAAATATTTCTTTTCTTGATCTATTCAATATATTTCGTGCTCCGGAAACTAGAATAAATATAAATATCCGACCCGACGAGGTAGAATCATCTCGATAGAGATGACAGATCCATTTTCTGTATATCAATAGGATCAATTATAACAAGTCACACACTCATATTCCGGAAATACCGAAACAAAAGAATTTCACGGTCGAACTACCATACCAAAATAAAATGGACTAGAAATCCGAGTCCTGAGTTGTTTTTTTTTTTTTACTAGTACTTCATTGCTCTTATGAACCTAACTCACTGAAATTCCATCCAATAGAACGGAAGAATTATAAATCTCCAAAATAATAGATAAGAATACCGCAAATAGGGCCATTGCGACTCCCATAAGAGGAGTAGTACCCCAGCCCGGAGCTACTTTACCATATTCCGAATTCAACGGTTTCAATAAATCCCCTACAAGAGTTCGTCTTGGCCCAGATCTAGAAGTACCCTCAACAGTTTGTGTAGCCATAAATACTATTTCATCGGTTGAGATCTGTTGACTTTGTATACCATTCCGTTGTAGTTGTAAATAAACTATCTTTTTGTAGACCCATCGCGATCTTGAAATCGAATAATGGAAACAGCAACCTTAGTCGCCATCTCCATATCTGGTTTACTTGTAAGCTTTACTGGGTACGCCTTATATACTGCTTTTGGGCAACCCTCTCAACAACTAAGAGACCCATTCGAGGAACACGGGGACTAGTCGAAGTAACGAACCTCCCAATATGCCATATTGGGAGGTTCATTACTTCAATTGAGATAATGAAAAATCATTTCATTTTTTTAGTCGGAACCTTAGGAGGTTCTCGAAAAAAGATAGCGAAAAAAATTATCCCTAGAGTAGAGACTAACAGGAATGTATAAACCAATGCTTCCATAGATTCGATCGTGGTTTACAATTATAGCTTCCAAATCTATTCATCTTGGATCATTTATCAATCAGATAAAGAAAGGGAAAGAGTCAAAGAAAAAGCAGTGATTCAAGTCACGATTTCTCCGTCACCTATCCCATGTAAAAAAATAAAATTCAAATATAGGCGAAAAATACCAGAGCAATGTTGTATCAGACTGTCTGTCTCCTTGTGGTTGGATCTCCAATTTTTTGGAATGTTCCAAATTCCACTTGAGCATCCAAATCTGGATCAATACCAGCAAAAACATCCCGGAACAAGGTTCTAGCGCCATGCCAAATGTGTCCGAAAAAGAAAAGCAAAGCAAATGAAGCATGCCCGAAAGTGAACCAACCCCTTGGACTGCTACGAAAAACACCGTCGGATTTCAAAGTAGCCCGATCCAATTCAAAAATTTCCCCCAATTGGGCGCGTCTAGCATATTTTTTCACAGTAGCTGGATCACTGTAACTAACTCCATTAAGTTCGCCACCATAGAATTCAACAGTTACACCTACTTGTTCGACACTATACTTTGATTCTGCCCTTCTAAAAGGAACATCGGCTCTCACAATTCCATCTCCATCTACCAAAACCACTGGAAATGTTTCAAAAAAAGTAGGCATACGACGTACAAAAAGCTCGTGTCCTTCTTTATCTCTAAAGATAGGGTGTCCTAACCATCCAACAGCTATTCCATCCCCATTGTCCATTGAGCCCGCTCTGAATAATCCTCCCTTTGCCGGATTATTACCAATGTAATCATAAAAAGCTAATTTTTCGGGAATTTTCGACCAAGCTTCCGATAAACTCAGATTTTCAGCTAGTCCAGCACCAACTCTTCGATATATTTCTTGCTGAAAATATCCCTGATCCCACTGATAACGAGTAGGACCAAATAATTCAATCGGGGTAGTTGCTGAACCATACCACATAGTTCCAGCAACAACGAAAGCTGCAAAAAACACAGCAGCGATACTACTGGAAAGGACAGTTTCAATATTTCCCATACGTAATCCTTTGTATAGACGTTGAGGCGGACGGACACTAAGATGGAATAGACCTGCTAATATGCCTAATGTCCCCGCTGCAATATGATGAGAAGCTATGCCTCCTGGAACAAAAGGATCAAAACCTTCCGCGCCCCACGCTGGATTTACAGGTTGTACTTTTCCAGTTAGTCCATAAGGATCGGACACCCATATTCCAGGACCATACAAGCCTGTTACATGAAATGCACCAAAACCAAAGCAAGCTACCCCTGAAAGAAATAAATGAATTCCAAAAATCTTAGGCAAATCCAAAGAGGGTTTTCCCGTACGTTCATCACAGAATATTTCTAGGTCCCAATACACCCAATGCCAGATAGCTGCCAAGAAGCACAAGCCGGAAAACACAATATGTGCGCCTGCCACACCTTCGTAACTCCAAATACCCGGATTCGTTATAGTTCCCCCTGTAATACTCCAACCGCCCCATGAATTGGTTATTCCTAAACGAGTCATGAAGGGTATAACGAACATACCCTGTCTCCACATTGGATCAAGAACGGGGTCAGAGGGATCAAAAACCGCTAATTCGTATAGAGCCATTGAGCCGGCCCAACCAGAAACCAAAGCTGTATGCATTATGTGGACAGAAAGCAACCGACCGGGATCATTCAATACAACGGTATGAACACGATACCAAGGCAAACCCATGGAAATACCCCTTTATCAAAGATAAATAGACACTATGTAACTTTATCACATTGGACTAAAAAACTAAAATATATATATACTATGTACCTAACCTTTTCAGTAGATTATCTATGAACAAGGGTTAATTTTTATTTATTTTATTCCGTTACATTGGAAATAATGGAAAATTTCTGTTCATAGGAACAAAGAGAAGCAGATCTATTCTATACCCGATAAGTAACAATACGCAATGGGGAAATGATTTCATTTTTGGAAAATGAATGCATAAACACTTATTGATTATTCGAACGATCCCCTCATAAGAATTTTTCTTTATTCATTCCGTATTCCTGTATGAACCCTCCAATCTATGTATAAAATAGGAGAAACAGAAATTAAAATTATGAGGACAATAAATTCATTCTTACGTTTCCACATCAAAGTAAAATATAGTACTTTAATTTTTTTTTTTTTTTAATGCCCATTGGTGTTCCAAAAGTACCTTTTCGGAGTCCTGGAGAGGAAGATGCAGTTTGGGTTGACGTATAGTGCGACTTGTCAGACATATTGGGTCATATGGGATTTACCCGTTCTCTCTCCCGATCGAGATATCCTCTGTTTCGCCCAAGAAAGATTGATTGAACCTTCAAAAACTCGGAGCGCGAAGTACAATTAAATCAAATTTTTTGGAGATCAATAATCTAAATCTAAATTAGAAGAATTTATGGTTGGCTTGTACCAATATTCAGGCTCCGTTCAGAAAATACCAAATTGGTAATATAGGTACCATTACCACTTGTATCATAAAGGATTTTTATACCCTAGGGGTTATCTCAAACTACCAATCCATGGAATAGTATAATAAAAATATCAAATAGTTTGGCGGAAGGCATGAAAAGAATTGAAAAAAAATCGTAAAAAGTGGCACTGACATAATTTGCCCTATATGTGCAAATATAATTCGGATAGATATTTACCCGGAGTAGAACATGAACCTAAAAGAAATAAATGGGCCCATTTAGGAACAAGAAAATGACATCGTGATTTGAATCTCGATGAAACAATACATCAATAAGAGGTTAGTTCAATAAGTTTTTTGAATTCTTTTTTTTTTTAGATAGGGTTTTCTAGGGAAGGAAGCAATGTTTCTTGAAAAATAGAATAAAAAAAGTCCCTTCATTTTCATTAGAGAAAAACAAAAAACCCTGTTAAAAAAAAAAAGAAATAGGACTGGAATCGACACATTGATTTTTTTTCGCTTTTTTGAACCGTATGCACCCAAAGGTGCATGTACGGTTACTAAAGGATACAATTTTGTCCTAATCAACCGACTTTATCGAGAAAGATTACTTTTTTTAGGCCAAGAGGTTGATAGCGAGATCTCGAATCAACTTGTTGGTCTTATGGTATATCTTAGTATAGAGGACGATACTAAGGATCTTTATTTGTTTATAAACTCCCCCGGTGGATGGGTAATACCAGGAATAGCTATTTATGATACTATGCAATTTGTGCCACCTGATGTACATACAATATGCATGGGATTAGCCGCTTCAATGGGATCTTTCATTCTGGTCGGAGGAGAAATTACCAAACGTCTAGCATTCCCTCACGCTTGGCGCCAATGAGTTTTTTATTTGAAAAAAAAAAAGACTATGCCTTCGCCATATGGAACATGAATAATAAGTAATAATAGCATGGCATTTTTAGTTCGATATGAACAAACCTTTTTTGTTTTTTCATAACATGACATGAAATTATGTATCGAAATAGTAGTATGAAACAAAGGTTATTTCCGATTTGATCTTATGTGTCGGAGGTCTGTTTCAGCGTCACAAACCATTTTTCTTACACACCAGAAGTGCCTTTCTGATATTAATGTTATAAAAAAGAAAAAAAAAAAAGATCTTTTTTCCTTACCTTATTTGATCGGGTAAGAAAAAACCTTGGGATTGCTAAATTAAAGACGAGATAAATAAGAAATATATAAAGCAACAGAACCATCATAGTATTTTTGACTTCTACGAAAGGAAGGGTGGTAAATGGATCATTCAACGATCTGGATCGGATGGACTCTATTTGTTTCTAGTACCTTTGTCCCTTTCTTTGGCGGACGGAAGGGAAAGGTCAATTCCATTGCGAAGCCGTATGCAATGTACAAAAGATGCCTGTACGGTTGTTCAATTCTATCTTTTTCTTATTGTTATTTTTATTCCTTCCCTTCGACCAATCGTGTGAGATAGAGATAGAGGAGCCGCTCATGATGGATGTTATATAATCAGGGTTATGATTCACCAACCTGCTAGTTCTTTTTATGAGGCACAGGCAGGGGAATTCATCTTGGAAGCAGAAGAACTACTGAAACTTCGCGAAACCCTCACAAGGGTTTATGTACAAAGAACGGGCAACCCTTTATGGGTTGTATCCGAAGACATGGAAAGGGATGTTTTTATGTCAGCAACAGAAGCCCAAGCTTATGGCATTATTGATCTTGTAGCGGTCGAAAATGCCGGGGATCCCGTAAATACATGATTCCATTTCAAACCGTAATTTGAATTTTCCGTGATTTGATATTGAATATTTTTATTTTACCCAAGTAAAATATTCATTCAATTGAAGGGAAAATTTTAATAATCATCAGGTTAAGATCGATCTAAACCAGCCCATTATAATCCCATCATATATATACGATTCAACATGCCAACTATTAAACAACTTATTAGAAACGCAAGACAGCCAATCCGAAATGTCACGAAATCCCCCGCTCTTCGAGGATGCCCTCAGCGTCGAGGAACATGTACTAGGGTGTATGTGCGACTCGTTTAGATCATGAGCTCGAACAAATGATACAATTGTTCCAGTACCAATGACTAGTACCAATGAATAGATAGAATGGAAAAATGGAAGAATAGTGTTTACTATCTAAATAAAACTAAAAAAAAAATGTATCATATACCTCTATTGATTGTGTATGAATTTTATGGTTTCTGTTGGTGCAAATCCAATCACCTCGATTTGAGATGAAAATAAATTCTCCATTGGTAGCAAAAGGTTATCCATTAAGCGGGGAAACAATATTTAAGAAGCAAAACAATTATGCTCCTATTCTTGAATAACGGACTAACAGGGTCAGCTACCTAGCCAACTTTCATAATTAAATGCCGTCACTGTATGGATAGCTCTCATTGTGAAAAGACCTATTACTGTATAATTCATGGGTAGAGCCAAAAAGTGCGAACTGTACAAGTTACCAAAAACATTGATTAAATGGAATGGGAGAAAGAGCTCCGGTGTATAGAGAGGACCTCACCGTTTAAGAAGTAACCATAGAAACGAAGGAATCCACTATTTTTTTTTTATTTTAAATAATTTTTCATTTTTTTTACAAATTTTTTTTATTATTGATTGGATTGGTCGAATTTCTTATTTCCACAAGCGAAATACCTGACTGAAAGAAATAAAATAAAAAATTGTGGTTGGGAAGGTTATAGTAGCAAAAGCCATTGGAATTTATATTTTATATATCGGAATAATCCGTTTTGTTATTAATTGAACCGGGGAAAAAGAATGACTGAACGAACAGAAATCAATTAGTTATTCATCAAAATTTAATTTGATTAAATGACCAGAGTTAGACGAGGATATACAGCTCGGAGACGCCGAACAAAAATTCGTTTATTTGCATCAAGCTTTCGAGGGGCTCGTTCAAGACTTACTCGAACTATTACTCAACAGAAAATGAGAGCTTTGGTTTCCGCTTATAGAGATAGAGGTAGGCAAAAGAGAGATTTTCGTCGTTTGTGGATCACTCGGATAAATGCAGTAACTCGTGAGAACGAGGTTTCCTATAGTTATAGTAGATTGATACATAATCTGTACAAGAGGCAATTGCTTCTTAATCGTAAAATACCTGCGCAAATAGCTATATTAAATAAGAATTGTCTTTGCATCATTTCCAAAAAGATTATCAAATAAAAGATATTATCAAATTATATACAAGAATGGTTGAAACAAAATTCCCCGGAGAATAAACTCCGGGAAGATAGAATAAAAATAAATTAAGATAAAATAAATTAAGATAAGTAGTATGAATGAACGAACATGTTTCAATAAAAAAGGGATTTATTCTTCCCCATTTTTTTATTACAACACAATAATGAAATACGAATTCGAGTCTTTTTCAAAACTTCAATGTTGAGTTCGGATTGAAGTTTTGAGCCAATTGAAGAGTATAGTATGCCTATTTTTTTCTGGTTCTAGGACCAGTAGCTCTAGAGATCGACTCGGTTCTTTCAAATTGTCTCTCATTATTAAGAAAAGGTAACAAAGATAAAATACGAGCTTGTTTTATAGCAATAGTAATTAATCGTTGTTGTTTCAAGGTTAATCTATTCACTCGTCTAGATAATATTTTTCCTTGTTCACTAATAAATCGACTAATTAAACTCATGTTTCTATAATCAATTCGATCCCCCGATCCAATTGGGGGCAAACGCCTACGAAAAGATCGCTTGGGTTTATGAAAAGGTTGCTTGGATTTATCCATGGTTTATTCCTTATCTCTAAAATCTTATTTCTTTTTGCATTTAAGATCCGACCGAAATAGGATAGGGTTTTTTTCTATATTTATATATATCTATATTTATATATATATTTATATATATATATTTAGTTTATGTTATTAATAATATATTATGTTATTAATATATATTATATATATAATATGTTATTAACCTCCTCTTGCTCCTTGGATTGGAAGGATCGCCCACACGCTCTGTTCGATCTATTTCTTTACTTCCCCATGAATTGTATGATTTTTACAATAGCGACAAAATTTTTTTAATTCTAATCGACTGGGTGTATTGTGTCGATTCTTTTGAGTAATATATCTAGAAATGCCCGGAAATTCTTTAGTGACACCATTTCGGACACAACTGGTACATTCCAAAATAACTCTGACTCTGACATCTTTGCCTTTGGCCATGGACCTCCTTTGCTTTGTATTTTGGATCGACTCAACTCTTCTATTTTTGACCCGAACCGAAGAAGAAGAAAGGAACATAAAATCAAAAAATCAATAGAAGTCACTAAAATTTGCTTTTGAAAGCATTCATTATAATGTAATAATTAACTAATACAACTTTTTCTAACTAGCACTAGCAATTGTTCTTAGTCTAATCACAGTATTTCATTTACGTATTTTATATTCGTGAAGCCTGTCTTAGACCCACATTTCTATTCTACCAATCAAATTCGATATTAGACCCCCCCATCCCACGCTGGGGTTAAATACCCCCTTTTTCTTTCTCTTTTCTTCCTATCCTAAACAACTAAAAAAGGGGGTGGGGGAAATTAGTCACATAGATTTTTTTGTATCTCTAATTTTCTTCATTTTTTCCCATATTAATAACTAGAATTAAAAAAAAGGAAATGACAAGGCATCCGGGAATAAACGATTAATTTCTATCAATAAACCTGCTAAAGACCCAAACCATAGAGTACTTAGCACAGGTGCCACAGAGAGATATGTTTTTATATCTCGCATTGAAAATCCTCCTTCTTTATTGTAATACATGTATGATCAGATGCTGGAACTAAATTAAGGATCACTTATATTTTTATGCAACATTTATAACTAAAATGTCTATGTACAATGAGTCAGTAGATGGGATTTCCTTGCCCCTACCCCTACCCTAAAACAGAAAAAAAAGTACCCTGAACCGATAAATAGCCATTCTTTTTTATTTATCTTAGGTTTCATTTCAGATGTATATAGTTTATTATATGTATATGAAACCAAAAAGAAGAAATGGCAAGAAAATCTATTTTATATAGATAAAGTAGAAAATAACGATGTGGAAAACAAGACAGGGCTTTTG